TTCTTGAAAAAAAAAGGAATTTTCGCGAATTTTTTTGGAATATAAGAAATATAAGAAAAGAAAGATTCTGATTCCTTCATTACCAAAAATTTTTGGCCATATCCATTATTGGGTATTGTGGGGTCCTTAGAAAGTCCTTGTTTACCGGAAGGTCAGAACGAGGAAAAAGTTGATCCAAATTTCTCTTCTCACTGCGGTCATTCAATTCAATATACAAGAATTTCCATTTTTGAATCGAGGGTTCATAATGTAAAACTTATCTGATCTTATCAATTTTTAGAATTTTTTTCGGATAAATCATGAATTTTGCAGAGTATTAAAGATTTTATCGAAAACTTACAGCAGCTTGCCAAACAAAGGCTAAGAGAAGAAATAGTACAGGTATGACAGGCATAACATCTACGATTGGACTGAAAAAGGCATAAGCCTCGGGCAATTTGGCGAAGAAAAAACTACTCGAATAAAGGGTAGAATTAAGACAGATACAGATTAAACTAAAGATATTAAGCATAACAAACATTTCATTCTTGTAGATTAGAAAATTTGATTTTGGTTGAGTTCTTTTTATGAGGGAAAAATGAAAGAAAAGGCGGGTCAAAAAATCCTTCCTTTTCTTCGAACTCTCCAAAATCCAAAAAATTTCCTTTCATTCTCAAATGAGAATACAAGGAATTATAGTTTCATACAATATCTTAATTGAATTTTATGTAATGATCAATAATTTTTTTATTCTATATTTACATGTGTTGAATCCTAGCAACAATGTATTTCATATGTATTGGGGTTGGGATTGACGAATGACCAATACCCATATTAGTCTTTATTAGTGCCGAATATAAATCTAAATGGGGCGTGGCCAAGCGGTAAGGCAGCGGGTTTTGGTCCCGTCACTCGGAGGTTCGAATCCTTCCGTCCCAGATGGGCTTCATCAGAAACGAAAGATTCTTCTCTTTAACAATTTTCTGTTTAATATTGGATATAATGGGATCCAACCCTTTGTTCTGAATTCTAGGAATAATTCTAAGAATTATATCTTTTCTTTCGTTTGGTTTCTCACAAATGTGATCGAGTGCATGGGTAGAAATAAAGAGATATTTCTTTTAATTCTTAATTCAAAAAAGAATTGGGGGATCATTCCCATTCAGAGTATGCTTGTACTATTCATATTGAAGTTAGTTACTTATGGAAACTTTGTGTTCCATATCTGTGAAAAGTGAATTCTCACATGATGCATTCTGAATCGAAAAAGAAAAAAAGCCTTTTTTCTGCTCCATTCCCCAAGGAGGGGCCTAAAGAAAATAAATGGTGTATCCCAATTCCATACTTTATTTTATGTGGGGACTAAAGATTACGTAGTTTTTGGGATTAATTTCATTTCATGGTTCGTCTTAAAATTTCTAAGGAAAAAAATAAGAAAAACGAATTGATCCGGATCCCATTTTTTTGTATTTTATCTTATTCAAATGAATAATTGGAAATCAATGTAATGTAACGATTGGATGGATGAAAATTTATATATTCCATTTACTTGATGGAATTGGCGAAAAGATTCTTGAACCTGAAGTAAAACAAAATATGTCTGTATAATATAAAATGAACAATATATATAATATATATTATGTATATATTATGTATTGTTATTGTATTGTTCTATATTCAGTAACGGTGGTCCTTTGCTTAAGTCAATAGGGGTCTGTGATTCTTTAAATATCCATGATTACCCCCGGTAAGAATTGTTTGTTGAGCCAATGACTATTCATGATTCCATCTGGAATCAATTCCATACCGGTTCGAAATTGAATTAGAGGAATGTTATGGTAAAACTTCGTTTGAAACGATGTGGTAGAAAGCAACGTGCGACTTGAAGGACATGATTTGTTGTGGATTCTTACATCCACCATTTTCCATAGGAATGAAGATGCTCTTGAATCGACATAGTTTGTTCTGTTCCTGCTAGGAACCTAATTTGTGTTGGGTTGGTAAATAGGAATAGTACACGATGGAGCTCGAGCAAAAAGTATTGATTCATTTATCGGGGGGAAAAATCTAGGGTTAGTAACAATTAATAAGTTAGACCAACTTTGTAAGTATATCTTCAATATAGAAATCAAAGGATTCAAATTCGAACAAGTTTGAAATGAGATAAAAAAAGTCAAACAAATTTGTCGGAATTGGGAAAACTTTTTCGATTAAAATGCAAAGTGTATTATATTACAAGGGAATCAATCGTTCGTATTATCTTTTCATAGAAAGAAATAACAAAAAACAAAAGGTATGTTGCTGCCATTTTGAAAAGGAGTAAGGATCACCGAAGTAATGTCTAAACCCAATGATTTTACAAAGCAAAGAGAAAGGATTCTGGAACAAGGAAACACTATTTTCAATTGTCTCAATAATTTTATTATAATGAGGAGTAAAAATTGATTCGGGATGAGACAAACAAAAGAGGTTAGAGACGACTCAAGAAATGTCTAAGGATTTACCTTCAAACTTTTTCCAAATTACCCAACTTGAGTTATGAGTACGAATGATATTTCTTTTTTTCTGTAAGTCAGAACAAAAAACGACGAAAAAAATAGTCCACGATTTTATGGATCTATTTGTTATTATATACAGAAATATTAGAATCGTTTTTTCTCGAGCCGTATGAGGAGAAAGCCTCATATACGTTTCTAGGGGGGGTATTGTTTATCTACATCTATCCCAATGAGCGATCTATCGAATCGTTGCAATTGATGCTCGATCTCGAAGAGAAGGAAGAGATCTTCGAAAAGTAGGTTTTTACGATCCGATACAGAACCAAACTTATTTAAACGTTCCCGCTATTCGTTATTTCCTTGAAAAGGGCGCTCAACCTACAGGAACTGTTCATGATATTTTAAAGAAGGCAGAATTATTTAAAGAAAGAACTTCGTAAAGAAAAAAAGGGTAACTAGTATCTATTTTGGGTTTGGGTAATTATTTACCCACAATTTGCTCTTTCTTTTCTTGTTCTATTCATACTTATTTATTTACCTTTTTCTTGTTGTGGAAATCCACCAACAAACAAAGGATGAATCTTGCTTATTGTACCTCTATAGATTGAATAAACCCGACATTTTTTCTCTACCTTTTCTTTATTTATTTATTTATTTTTCATCTAAATTTCTTATTTATGTTGTGCCAATCCAACACAAATCCTTATTTGATTTACTTACTAATTCTAATTAATTGAATTTGTTTTCTCAACATTCCATTCATATTGACAATGGTGTATCGAACAAATATAATTCGATCGTAGATAAATGGATCTGTTTATTCCGACCCCTGTTGGTTTTTACTTTTGTTAGTTTAATGGTTTGACGTAGTTGTACAATGCAATTCAATTGATTTTTTTTTATTTCGATCGTATCTATATATCATATTTAGCTGGGTTGCTAACTCAACGGTAGAGTATTCGGCTTTTAAGTGCGACTATGATCTTTTACACCTTTGGATGAAGCAACGAATTCGTCCAGACTATTGGTAGAGTCTATAAGACCGCGACTGATCCTGACAGGTAATGGATGGAAAAAACAGCATGTCGTAATAAAATAATAAGAAGAAAATTGAATTTCTTATTATATTCTTATTATTTTTAGTAGAATTTTGAGTTGATCCCGACCGGATTATTCCAAAATTTTCTTTTGATTTTTGGAGGAAGACAAAAGAAATTCACATTTACAGTCGGGTCTAGTGAATAAATGGATAGAGCCCCACGGCTCCAATTCTGGTAAAAAAAAAAAAGCAACGAGCTTCTATTCTTATCTTAATTTGAATAATTACCCGATCTAATTTAGACGTTAAAAAAAATTAGTGCCTGATGCGGGGAAGGGTTCTCCTGTGAGTGGTCCTTTGATTCTTTTTTTTTTTTTTTCTTTTTTAAAAAATCCTAACTATTCTCTATTATAATTATAGATTGGAAACGAATGTGTAGAAGAAACAGTATACTGACAAAAAGAATTTGTTCCAAAGTCAAAAGAGCGATCGGGTTGCAAAAATAAAAGATTTTTGAACCTCTGGTAATTATAACGAAGATAAATCCATTGGATAGAAGGGGAGAGGAAAAAGATCTGTTGATTGGACTTCCTGTTTCCGGGGTATATATTTTTTTCCATACATAATACATACTCTGTTCTGACCATATTGCACTATGTATAATTTGATAACCAAGAAATGCCTACTGTTTCTGGTTCAAGTAGAAATGTAAGTCAATGGAAGAATTACAAGGATATTTAGAAAAGGATAGATCTCGGCAACAACACTTCCTATATCCGCTACTCTTTCAGGAGTATATTTATGCACTTGCTCATGATCATGGTTTGAATGGTTCGAGTTTTTACGAACCTGTCGAAGTTTTTGGTTATGACAATAAATCTAGTTTAGCACTTGTAAAACGCCTAATTACTCGAATCTATCAACAGAATTATTTGATTTCTTCGGTTAATGATTCTAACCAAAATCGATTCGTTGGGCACAACCACAACAATTTTTTTTATTCTCGTTTTTATTCTCAAATGATATCAGAAAGTTTTGCAATTATTGTAGAAATTCCGTTCTCGCTGCGATTAGTATCTTATTTCGAAAAAAAAGAAATACCAAAATATTCTAATTTACGATCAATTCATTCAATTTTTCCCTTTTTAGAGGACAAATTCTCACATTTAAATTATGTCTCAGATATACTAATACCTCATCCCATCCATATGGAAATCTTGGTTCAAATTCTTCAATGCTGGATTCAAGATGTTCCTTTTTTGCATTCATTGCGATTCTTTCTTCACGAATATCATAATTGGAATAGTATTCTCATTATTCAGAAGAAATCTATTTACGTATTTTCAAAAGAAAATAAAAGACTATTTCGGTTCCTATACAATTCTTATGTATTTGAATGTGAATTTTTATTAGTTTTTATTCGTAAACAATCTTCTTATTTACGATTAACATCTTTTGGAACTTTTCTTGAACGAACACATTTC